TGCCATCTCCGAATATTTTCGATTTCCTTTTTCTATGATATGTCTTTCTATATGAAAATTGGTTATTTACGATGTACGATGATCCCTGTTAAGCATCCATGGCTGAATGGTTAAAGCGCCCAACTCATAATTGGTAAATTTGCGGGTTCAATTCCTGCTGGATGCACGCGAACGGGAACGTTCCATAAGTCTATTGGAACAGTCTCTCTATCCATGGAATCTCATCCATCATCCATACATAACGAATTGTTATGGTATATTCATACCATAACATAAGAACAATAAGAACTCGAATTCTTATCGATACTGGAACTCAGAGCATAGGAGGGAAAGTCGATTTATGGATGGAATCAAATACGCAGTATTTACAGAAAAGAGCCTTCGTTTATTGGGAAAGAATCAATATACTTCTAATGTCGAATCGGGATTCACTAAGACAGAAATAAAGCATTGGGTCGAACTCTTCTTTGGTGTTAAGGTAGTAGCTGTGAATAGCCATCGACTACCCGGAAAGGGTAGAAGAATGGGACCTATTCTGAGACATACAATGGATTACAGACGTATGATCATTACCCTTCAACCGGGTTATTCTATTCCACTTCTAGATAGAGAAAAGAACTAAAGGAGAATACTTAATAATACGGCGAAACATTTATACAAAACACCTATCCCGAGCACACGCAAGGGAACCGTAGACAGGCAAGTGAAATCCAATCCACGAAATAAATTGATCCATGGACGGCACCGTTGTGGTAAAGGTCGTAATGCCAGAGGAATCATTACCGCAAGGCATAGAGGGGGAGGTCATAAGCGCCTATACCGTAAAATCGATTTTCGACGGAATCAAAAAGACATATCTGGTAGAATCGTAACCATAGAATATGACCCTAATCGAAATGCATACATTTGTCTCATACACTATGGGGATGGTGAGAAGAGATATATTTTACATCCCAGAGGGGCTATAATTGGAGATACTATTGTTTCTGGTACAAAAGTTCCTATATCAATGGGAAATGCCCTACCTTTGAGTGCGGTTTGAACTATTGATTTACGTAATTGGAAGTAACCAATTAGGTTTACGACGAAACCTAGAAATCGATCACTGATCCAATTTGACTACCTCTACGGGATAGACCTCAACAGAAAACTGTTGAGTAACGGCAGCAAGTGATTGAGTTCAGTAGTTCCTCATAGAAAATTATTGACTCTGGAGATATGGTAATATGGAGAAGACAAAATTGTTTGAAGCACGCACAGAACCGGAAGCGCCCCTTGTTTCAAAGAGAGGAGGACGGGTTATTCACATTTAATTTGATGGTCAGAGGCGAATTGAAAGCTAAGCAGTGGTAATTAAGACCTCCGGGTGAAAATAGGGATGTCTCCTACGTTACCCATAATATGTGGAAGTATCGACGTAATTTCATAGAGTCATTCGATCTGAATGCTACATGAAGAACATAAGCCAGATGACGGAACGCGGAGACCTAGGATGTAGAAGATCATAACATGAGCGATTCGGCGGATTTGGATTCCTTTTCTATATATCCACTGATGTGGTACTTCATCATACGATTCATATAAGATCCATCTGTCTAGAGATCGTCATATACATCTAGAAAGCCGTATGCTTTGGAAGAAGCTTGTACAGTTTGGGAAGGGGTTTTTTGAGAAAAAAGAAGAATCTACTTCAACCGATATGCCCTTAGGCACGGCCATACATAACATAGAAATCACACGTGGAAGGGGTGGGCAATTAGCTAGAGCAGCAGGTGCTGTAGCGAAACTGATTGCAAAAGAGGGTAAATTGGCCACTTTAAGATTACCATCTGGGGAGGTCCGTTTGGTATCCCAAAACTGCTTAGCAACAGTCGGACAAGTGGGTAATGTTGGGGTGAACCAAAAAAGTTTGGGTAGAGCCGGATCTAAGTGTTGGCTAGGTAAACGCCCCGTAGTAAGAGGGGTAGTTATGAACCCTGTGGACCACCCCCATGGGGGCGGTGAAGGGAAAGCCCCCATTGGTAGAAAAAAACCCACAACCCCTTGGGGTTATCCTGCGCTTGGAAGAAGAACTAGGAAAAGGAAAAAATATAGTGATAGTTTTATTCTTCGTCGCCGTAAGTAAATACGTAACTAGGAATATGGAAAATTGCATTTTTGGAATTTGCAATAATGCGATGGGCGAACGACGGGAATTGAACCCGCGCATGGTGGATTCACAATCCACTGCCTTGATCCACTTGGCTACATCCGCCCCTTATACAGCTAAAAGATTTTCTCTTTTTTCCATTCATCATTATTCTATTTATTCTGACCTCCATACCTCGATCGAGATAGTGGACATAGGATGCCACTCTTTAAAAAGAAAAAAGGAGTAATCAGCTGTGACACGAAAAAAAACGAATCCTTTTGTAGCTCGTCATTTATTGGCAAAAATCGAAAAGATCAATATGAAGGAGGAGAAAGAAACAATAGTAACGTGGTCCCGGGCATCTAGCATTCTACCCGCAATGGTTGGCCATACAATCGCGATTCATAATGGAAAGGAACATATACCTATTTACATAACAAATCCGATGGTAGGTCGCAAATTGGGGGAATTCGTGCCTACTCGGCATTTCACGAGTTATGAAAGTGCGAGAAAGGATACTAAATCTCGTCGTTAACTGAATTCAGAATAGAAAGATTCAGAATAAACCCATTTTATATCAAAATAAAGTAAAGGTAATCGGGTAATAACCTTATTTATGACAAGTTTCAAATTGGTAAAGTATACCCCTAGGATAAAGAAAAAGAAGAACGAGCTAAGGAAACTCGCAAGAAAAGTTCCAACCGATCGTCTACTTAAGTTCGAACGGGTTTTCAAAGCTCAAAAACGCATACATATGTCTGTTTTCAAAGCACAAAGAGTTCTTGATGAGATTCGCTGGCGTTACTACGAGGAAACCGTTATGATACTCAACCTCATGCCTTATCGAACATCTTATCCCATCTTAAAGTTGGTTTATTCGGCAGCAGCAAATGCTACTCATTATAGGAATTTCGACAAAGCGAGTTTATTCATCACTAAAGCCGAAGTTAGTAGAAGTACTATTATGAAAAAATTCAGACCTCGGGCTCGAGGACGCGGTTATCCTATAAAAAAAACCATGTGTCATATAACAATTGTACTAAATATAGTAAAGAAATCAAAAAATCTTTAGATTAATCTAAGATTTTGATTCCCAATAAAAAAAAAAAATAGAATAGAAAAATATGGGACAAAAAATAAATCCACTCGGTTTCAGACTTGGTACAACCCAAAATCACCATTCCTTTTGGTTCGCACAACCAAAAAATTATTCTGAAGGTCTACAGGAAGATAAAAAAATACGGAATTGTATCAAGAACTATATACAAAAGAATAGGAAAAAAAGCTCGAATAGAAAAATAGAATCAGACTCAAGTTCCGAAGTAATTACACATATAGAAATTCAAAAAGAAATTGACACAACCCACGTCATAATCCATATTGGATTCCCCAATTTATTAAAAAAAAAAGGAGCAATCGAAGAATTAGAGAAAGATCTCCAAAAGGAAGTGAATTCTGTAAACCAGAGACTTAATATTGCTATCGAAAAAGTTAAAGAGCCTTATAGACAACCTAACATTCTTGCAGAATATATAGCTTTCCAATTAAAAAATAGAGTTTCATTCCGAAAGGCAATGAAAAAAGCCATTGAATTAACTAAAAAAGCAGATATAAAGGGAGTAAAAATCCAAATTGCAGGTCGTCTAGCAGGGAAAGAAATTGCACGTGCCGAATGCATCAAAAAGGGTAGACTTCCCCTTCAAACAATTCGCGCTAAAATAGATTATTGCTGCTATCCAATTCGAACTATCTATGGAGTTTTAGGTGTAAAAATTTGGATATTCGTAGAAGAAGAATAACTAACCTTGTCTTCCCATTCTGCCCTGTGATAGAATAAAAAAGAAAAGAACCTTATTTTTCCCGAAATCCCTGAAAAAAAGAAGAAATTATATCTCTTTCTATAAGATTTAATGAAAATTTCTAAATCTTTTAATATAATTGCTATGCTTAGTGTGTGACTCGTTAGTTTTTTCTTTAAGGCCAAAAATGGGATTCGAAAAAATTGACCGAACCCTACTAAAAATAGAAAAAAACTTAGTAATTCTATAAAATTAACTAAATAACCAACCTATTGCTTCGTATTATCAAGATCCTAACTAAGAAACAGTCACTATGTGAATAAATACATCGATCATAAATGAGCGGATCTATCATATAGTTGTAGCAACTGCATTTTTTTCTCTAAAAAAGAAACAGGATTCTAGGTTGTGAAGCAAAACTAAAAGGATGTGGATAAAAGGAGGGATGATAGATAGAAGGAAAAAGAATAAGAAAGATATAGGATTCCGATGTGTATGGTCTATGGATTACACCATAAAAGGCAATGTGATAAAGCACAATATATTAAAATAATAAAAATAAGAGAGAATTCGAAATCGTAACTTGAAACAAAAAATACAAATTAAAAGCAATAATAAGGAGTAGCCCGTGTTAATAAAACTGAGAAAATTGACTCGGAAAGAAATTTTTTGGAAGCTCCATTGCAGGATTCAAACCTAACCATTAAAGGAGAAGCTGTGGGAACGACAAAACCTATGACTGGATAGGATTTTATTGAAAAGAATCCTAAAACTTCATTGGGTGGGATGGCGGAACAAACCAAAAAAATTGCTTTATTTGGTAAGTTAGAAATTAACAAATAAGACAGGAAAGAGTAAAAATTCGCCCGCGAAATCTTTATTGCATTAGAATACTTTACCACGATTCAATAAGAGTAAAAATAAGGGAATTCCTTAGAAAAAGAAGGATTACATTATATCCAAATATAGAATTTGAATATATTATAGATCTTCTTTCTTAACTATATATTTTTCTATTATATATTGATGTGTATCTATCCGTAATATCTTTGAATATTTATTAGGAATTAGAGAAATTTGCATGCTTTCTCATTTTATTCGCGAGGAGCTGGATGAGAAGAAACTCTCATGTCCAGTTTTGCAGTAGAGATGGAACTAAGAAAGAACCATCGACTATAACCCCAAAAGAACTAGATTTCGTAAACAACATAGAGGAAGAATGAAGGGAAAATCCCATCGAGGCAATTGTATTTGTTTCGGTAGATACGCTCTTCAAGTACTTGAACCCGCTTGGATCACAGCGAGACAGATAGAAGCAGGGCGAAGAGCAATGACACGATATGCACGTCGTGGTGGAAAACTATGGGTACGTATATTTCCCGACAAACCGGTTACAATGAGACCCACAGAAACACGTATGGGCTCTGGAAAGGGATCCCCCGAATATTGGGTAGCCGTTGTTAAACCGGGTCGAATACTTTATGAAATGAGCGGAGTATCCGAAACTGTAGCTAGAGCAGCTATGGAAATAGCTGCCAGTAAAATGCCCATACGAAGTCAATTTCTTCGATTAGGGATATCGAACCCTCAAAAAGAATATTGAAAACCCAGATTTGTCCTTCTATAAATAGATAGACAATATTGATTTCCTCCTTTTGCATTGAAATAATAAATTGAAATCAAAATAATATGATTCAACCTCAGACCCTTTTAAATGTAGCAGATAACAGTGGAGCCCGAAAATTGATGTGTATTCGAGTCATAGGAGCTGCTGGTAATCAGCGATATGCTCGTATTGGTGATGTTATTGTTGCTGTAATCAAAGACGCAGTGCCCCAAATGCCTCTAGAAAGATCTGAAGTAATTCGAGCTGTAATTGTACGTACATGTAAAGAATTCAAATGCGAAGACGGTATAATAATACGCTATGATGACAACGCAGCAGTTATCATTGATCAAAAAGGAAATCCAAAAGGAACTCGAGTTTTTGGCGCGATTGCCGAGGAATTGAGAGAATTGAATTTTACTAAAATAGTTTCATTAGCTCCTGAAGTATTATAAATACTAGTAGACGAGATATAGATCAAAGAAAAATTAGTAGATTGTTTTTCACGTATATGCTTTAAAAAAAAAATTAAAAGAAAAAAGAAAACATGTTCATTATAGAAAAATAAGGAGGAACCTAGAATTAGAGTCTTATGGGCAAAGATACTATTGCTGATTTACTAACCTCTATAAGAAACGCGGACATGAATAAAAAAGGAACTGTTCGAGTAGTATCTACAAATATTACCGAAAACATTGTTAAAATACTTCTACGAGAGGGTTTTATTGAAAGTGTTCGAAGACATCAGGAAAATAACAGATATTTCTTGGTTTCAACTTTGCGGCATCAAAAGAGAAAGACTAGAAAGGGAATATATAGAACTAGAACCTTTTTAAAGCGTATCAGCCGACCTAGCTTACGAATTTATGCTAACTATCAAGGAATTCCTAAGGTTTTGGGCGGAATGGGAATTGCTATTCTTTCTACTTCTAGAGGTATAATAACAGATCGAGAAGCTCGACTAAAGAGAATCGGGGGAGAAGTCTTATGTTATATATGGTAATGGCCCCGCCTATAGTGCACGAATTCTATCTCGAACTTCCTATTTTGGAAATAAAAATCAAAAAATAGGAGAAAAAAATATGACAGAAAAAAAAAATAGGAGAGAAAAAAAAAAACCGAGAGAAGCAAAAGTAACTTTCGAAGGTTTAGTTATGGAAGCCCTACCCAACGGAATGTTCCGCGTTCGGCTAGAAAATGACACCATCATCCTGGGCTATATTTCAGGAAAAATCCGGTCCAGTTCTATACGAATACTTATGGGGGATAGGGTCAAAATTGAAGTAAGTCGTTATGATTCAAGCAAGGGACGTATAATTTTTAGACTTCCCCATAAAGATTCGAAGCGTAACGAAAACTCAAAGGATACGGAAGATTTGAAGGATACCAAAGATTCAAAGGATTAGGTTTTCTAGGGTAATAAATTCCAAGTTTCCAAATTTAAATGAAGAGACTTATTTTTTCCAAAAGAGTAAATTCATAAAAGGAGTACCTAAATATGAAAATACGAGCTTCCGTCCGCAAAATTTGTACAAAATGTCGCCTGATTCATAGGCGTGGGCGAATTAGAGTCATTTGTTCCAATCCGAAGCATAAACAAAGACAGGGGTAATCCTTCGAAAAGGAAGCTTTCCCCTCTAAAAAGTCAAAATAAAGTACCCACGGAAATGTCCAAATTCAAAATAAAAAAATTCAAGTAAAGAATATATTTTACCCCGAAACGGATATCTTTGTATCTTTTTTTCTTTTTGTTATTTCCAACTCATATTTATGAGATAATAAAATATGACAAAAGCTATGCCAAAAATAGGTTCACGTAAGAAAATACGTATTGGTTTGCGTAGGAATGCCCGTTTTAGTTTACGGAAGAGTGCACGTAGAATAACAAAAGGAGTTATTCATGTTCAAGCCAGTTTCAACAATACCATTATAACTGTTACAGACCCGCAAGGTCGGGTGGTTTTCTGGTCCTCCGCAGGTACTTGTGGATTCAAAAGCTCAAGAAAAGCATCACCCTATGCGGGTCAAAGAACAGCAGTAGATGCTATTCGTACAGTGGGCTTGCAACGAGCAGAAGTTATGGTAAAAGGTGCTGGTAGCGGAAGAGATGCCGCATTACGAGCCATTGCTAAAAGTGGTGTACGGTTAAGTTGTATACGCGATGTAACACCTATGCCGCATAATGGGTGTCGACCTCCTAAAAAAAGACGTCTGTAAAAGAAATAAACCGCTTTCAAGAGAAATAAACGATTCACCGATCAAATAATAATAATACTAGTCTATTATGGTTCGAGAGGAGGTAACAGCATCCAACCAAACACTACAGTGGAAGTGTGTTGAATCAAGAGTAGATAGTAAGCGTCTTTATTATGGCCGTTTCATTCTGTCCCCGCTTAGAAAAGGTCAAGCGGATACTGTCGGTATTGCCTTGCGAAGAGCTTTACTTGGAGAAATAGAAGGAACATGTATCACACGCGCAAAATTTGGGAACGCGCCACACGAATATTCTACAATAGTGGGTATTGAAGAATCCATACAAGAAATTTTACTAAATTTGAAAGAAATTGTATTGAAAAGTAATCTCTATGGAGTTAGAGACGCATCAATTTGTGTCAAAGGTCCTAGATACATAACCGCTCAAGATATAATCTTACCGCCTTCCGTAGAAATCGTTGATACGACACAACCTATAGCTAACTTGAGGGAGCCCCTAGATTTCTGTATTGAGTTACAGATCAAGCGAGATTGCGGATATCATACGGAACTAAGAAAGAACTCTCAAGATGGAAGTTATCCTATAGATGCTGTATCCATGCCTGTTCGAAATGTAAATTATAGTATTTTTTCTTGTGGGAATGGAAATGAAAAACACGAGATACTTTTTTTAGAAATATGGACGAATGGAAGTTTAACCCCTAAAGAAGCACTTTATGAAGCTTCTCGTAATTTGATTGATTTATTTTTTCCTTTTCTACACGTGGAGGGGGGGGGCACTAGTTTCGACCAAAATAAAAACAGATTTACTCCACCCCTTTTAACCTTTCAAAAAAGATTCACTAATCTAAAGAAAAACAAAAAAGGAATTCCATTGAATTGTATTTTTATTGATCAATTAGAATTGCCTTCTAGAACGTATAATTGTCTCAAAAGGTCCAATATACATACACTATTGGACCTTTTGAGTAAGACTGAAGAAGATCTTATGAAAATTAACAGTTTTCGTATGGAGGATGAAAAGCTTATATGGGACACTCTAGAGAAGCATCTCCCAATTGATTTACCTAAGAACAAGTTCTCGCTTTAAATCCATTGCAATTTTTTCCTCTTTTTTTCTAGAGTTAGAATAAAAAGAAAACAATTTTGCATCTTTAGCACAATCTCTATTTTCGCGAAATGGATCATAATAAAATAGATTTTAGGTATCTAGGGAAGATTCACTTGGAAGTAACTGTTTCCTAGATACCCATGCAGGAGATTTCACGGTTGAATGAATCCACTCGAAAAATCCCTAAAAAAGACCTAAAGTTAAGGATTTATCAATGGGTAATGTTGCTCCGATACCTAACCAAAGAGCTACTGCAGTACCGATTAAAAAAACGGTCGTAGCTACTGGGCGACGAAATGGATTTTGGAATTTATTGACATTCTCTAGAAAAGGTACTGTCAATAAGCCTGTTGGCACAGAAACCATTAAGAGAACGCCCAATAACTTATTGGGTACTGTACGGAGTATTTGAAATACGGGAAAGAAGTACCACTCAGGTAATATTTCCAGGGGTGTTGCAAAAGGGTCCGCCGGTTCACCAATCATTGACGGCTCGAGAACCGCTAAACCCACATTGCATGCAATAGTACCTAGAATTACTACTGGAAAAATGTATAAAAGATCGTTGGGCCACGCGGGTTCCCCGTAATAATTATGTCCCATCCCTTTAGCTAATTTTGCTCTTAATACAGGATCATTTAAGTCAGGTTTCTTTGTTATTGGGATAGGTGAATTCTTTAGGATCCATCCCCCAAAGGAACCGGACGTGAGAATTTTTCATCATCCGGCTCGAGCAAGAATGAAAGAAATAAGACCGCGGAAGATCCACAATAGAATAGGTTATATAATGACTCAAGGTAAGAAAAGCTTTATCAGATTATCTTTTTCCGAAGTTGCGCCTATAATTACTATCCTATTCTTATGTGTAAATGCTCAATATCCAAGTGGGCTTACAAATTTGATCATGATCAATCGCTTTGTGGATTGTCTCTTGATTAGTTGGTGTTTATCCCCTCAATATCGTAAGTTTCTTACGTCCAAACAAAGTATTTACTTGTTACTAATAAAAAATCTAAAAGTTTAGCCTACGCTCTTCCTTAGATCCCCTCTTTTACTCCGATAGTATTGCCGATCGAAATCAATGCAAAGAAAATGAATGCATTTCCATACTATAATAAAAAGTAAGTGTAATAAATATAGAATTGGATCATATCACAGGACTTATTCCATTTATACTCTACGGGATCTTACGGAGCCTGTTCATGGATGACATGGTTGGGGTATGATCATAGAAAATATTCTCCTCGAGTGAACCAGCCTATCCTTCCTAGATGGGAGACTTACGTGTTGATTGGATGCGGAGACACCTTTGGTCGTGAATTCTAATGTGGCAGATCCTATTCTCTATCTGCATGGCCAAATCAATAATTCAAGTCACACACTCCCATAATCCGTCTTATTTTCTTTCGTAAAATTCGCTTCAACTATTTGTATCAAAATACTTTGGAGTTGAAGATAAGTATCCAAATGACATGTCTTATTTTACAATAACCCATGTTTGTAGCAATGAAATACCACAACCTACCCGATATGATATATGAGAATTAGAATTCTCTATGATATGCTTTCCCTATAAAGGACCCGAAATACCTTGCTTACGTATCATTGGAAAGTGCATTAACATAAATACGGCAGTAAGCAGAGGCAGTACAAAGGTGTGTAAACTATAAAAACGAGTCAAAGTGGATTGGCCCACACTAGCACTTCCGCGTAATAACTCCACTAAAGGGGATCCTATTACCGGAATCGCGTCAGGTACACCTGTCACAATTTTGACTGCCCAATAACCAATTTGATCCCAAGGCAAAGAATAACCAGTTACACCAAATGATGCAGTCAATACAGCCAAAACCACACCTGTGACCCAAGTTAATTCACGGGGTTTTTTAAATCCACCTGTAAGATATACACGAAATACGTGCAGGATCATCATTAGAACCATCATACTTGCTGACCATCGATGAACTGATCGGATTAACCAACCAAAGTTGGCCTCTGTCATTATATATTGAACAGAGGAAAAAGCCTCTGTAACCGTTGGCCGGTAGTAAAAAGTCATAGCAAAACCAGTAGCAACTTGTACTAGAAAACAAGTAAGTGTAATTCCCCCTAAACAATAAAATATGTTGACATGAGGAGGAACATATTTACTAGTTATATCATCCGCAATTGCCTGAATTTCAAGACGTTCCTCAAACCAATCATATACTTTATTGAGATAGGTAACTAGTCCGACCCCCCCTCTGAGAACCGTATATGAAAATTTCATTTCGTACGGCTCAAGCAGAAACACACAAATTTTCAACGGATATTAAAAAACTTCATCAGCTACGGTATCGGATCGATTTGCCTTGAAGATATGAAATAAGAAAAATCCAGAATTTCTTCTTTGTGATGATAATGCCAAAAAATCTCAAGTTGGCTCATCTGTCTTTCTTTCCCTTATGTTGATCGTTAGAGGCCTCTTGACTTTTCTCGTCCCTATTTTTTATTTATCCAAATCCAAATTTCTAGTAGTTTTCTGATAGAAATTATCTTGTTGCGATCCTATGAATCAGTTCAATTAAAACCTTAGATTCATACTAGAGCCACGATGATTGAGTCTCAAGCTAACCAAAAGGCAAGGGTTCTTCGAATAAAAACCGCTTGATGATCATTTATTGAATTGGTGTAATGACTAGACAAAATCGAGAGAAAAAAAAAGTTATCTTTTGGGTAAACAAAATTGGATTGGAAGGAAGAAAATTTCTTTTTTTATTAAGAACTACCTGAATTTTTTTCAGTCTGGTTGCGGGGTCTAAATAGTTAGTATGAATCATAGTTCCATTTTTTTTTCTTGATCCACTTTATGTATTTCGTGTTCCAGATACTAGAATAAATAATATCCGACGAATTAGAATCATCTTGATACAGATAACAGGCCCTTTCTATGTATTCTCAATAGGATCAATTCTAACAAGTCACACACTCATATTCCAGAGATACCGAAACAAAAAATCCACGGTCGAACTGCCAGAATGTCTAGAAATGTGCAGCTTAAAATAGAAAGGCCTTGTTTTAGTTAGTAGAAACCTAATTCATTAAAATTCCGTCCAGTAAAACAGAAGAATTATAAATTTCTAAAATGATAGATAGGAATATCGCGAATAAAGCCATTGCGACCCCCATAAGAGGAGTAGTTCCCCAGCCTGGAGCTACTTTCCCATATTCTGAATTCAAGGGTTTCAATAAACCACCTGCGCCAGTTCGTTTTGGCCTAGCTCTAGAACTATCTTCAACGGTTTGTGTAACCATAAATTCTATTTAATCATTGGTGTTGACTTTGTATACTATTCCATTGTAGTTGTAAATACACGATCTTTTCATAGATCCATTGTAATCTTGAAATTCTACAAAAAAAAATGGAAACAGCAACTTTAGTCGCCATCTCCATATCTGGTTTACTTGTAAGCTTTACTGGGTATGCCTTATATACCGCGTTTGGGCAACCCTCTCAACAATTAAGAGATCCATTCGAAGAACATGGGGACTAATTGAATTGAAGTAATAAGTCTCCCCATCTGGGAGACTTATTACTTCAATTCAATTATTTCATTTTTTAGTCGGAACCTTAGGTGCTTCTCGGAAGAAGATAGCGAAAAAAATGATCCCTAAAGTCGAAACTAAAAGGAACGTATAAACCAATGCTTCCATAGATTCGATCGTGGTTTATTTACAATTATAACTTCCACACCTATTCACTTGTCATTTGGGATCATTTCCCATATAAAAAAAGAAAAAGAGTCAAGTCAAAGAAAGGACAGGAGAAGTTTCCTATGTCAAATAAAAAAAGAGAGGTGAAAGATACCATAGCAATGTGGTATCAAGCTGTCTGTTTCCTTGTAGTTGGATCTCCAACTTTTTGGAATGTTCCGAATTCTACTTGAGCATCCAAGTCTGGATCAATACCAGCAAAAACATCTCGGAACAAGGTTCGAGCGCCATGCCAAATGTGTCCGAAAAAGAAGAGCAAAGCAAAGGTAGCATGACCAAAAGTGAACCAACCCCTTGGACTGCTGCGAAAAACACCATCTGATTTCAAAGTAGCTCGATCTAATTCAAAAATTTCCCCTAATTGGGCACGCCTCGCATATTTTTTTACAGTAGCAGGATCAGAATAACTTACTCCATTAAGTTCGCCACCATAGAACTCGACTGTTACGCCTACTTGTTCAACGCTATATTTGGATTCTGCTCTTCTAAAAGGAACGTCCGCTCTCACAATTCCCTCTTCATCTACCAAAACTACCGGAAATGTTTCAAAAAAAGTAGGCATACGACGTACAAAAAGCTCGCGTCCTTCTTTATCTCTAAAGACGGGATGTCCTAACCATCCAACAGCTATTCCATCCCCATTGTCCATTGAGCCCGCTCTGAATAATCCCCCTTTTGCGGGATTATTACCAATATAATCATAAAAAGCTAATTTTTCGGGAATTTTAGACCAAGCTTCTGATAGACTAAGATTTTCAGCTAACCCATCGCTAACTCTTCGATATATTTCTTGCTGAAAGTATCCCTGATCCCACTGATAACGAGTAGGCCCGAATAATTCGATTGGGGTAGTTGCCGACCCATACCACATAGTTCCGGCAACTACGAAAGCTGCAAAAAAAACAGCAGCAATACTACTGGAAAGTACAGTTTCAATATTGCCCATACGTAATCCTTTATATAGACGTTGAGGCGGACGGACACTAAGATGGAATAGGCCCGCTAATATGCCCAATGTACCCGCAGCAATATGATGCGAAGCTATTCCTCCCGGAACGAAAGGATCAAAACCTTCTGCGCCCCACGCAGGATTTACAGCTTGTACTTTTCCAGTTAGTCCATAAGGATCGGACACCCATATCCCAGGACCATACAAACCCGTTACATGAAATGCACCAAAGCCAAAACAAGCCACCCCTGCAAGAAATAAATGAATTCCAAAGATCTTCGGTAAATCCAAAGAGGGTTTTCCCGTCCGCTCATCACGGAATAGTTCTAGGTCCCAATATACCCAATGCCAGATAGCTGCCAAGAAACACAAGCCAGAAAACACAATATGCGCAGTTGCCACACCTTCATAACTCCAAATACCCGGATTCGTTGTAGTTCCTCCTGAAATAGTCCAACCACCCCACGAATTGGTTATTCCTAAACGAGTCATGAAGGGGATGACAAACATACCTTGTCTCCACATTGGATCCAGAACAGGATCTGAGGGATCAAAAACCGCTAATTCGTATAAAGCCATCGAGCCAGCCCAACCAGAAACTAGAGCTGTGTGCATTATATGCACCGCAAGCAATCGACCCGGATCATTCAATACGACAGTATGAACACGATACCAAGGCAAACCCATCGAAATACCCCTTTAGCAAAGAAAAATAGACACGATGTCGTTTTATTTTATCGCATTGGAAAAGACTATCCATATCCCTTCTAGGAGATTCTGTGTCAGAAAGTATGAATATTTATTTCATTTCATTAAAAATAAGAAGCCAATTCTGTTTGTAAGAAGAAAGCGAAGCAGATCTATTCTATACTCGATAAGTGCCAATATGCAATGGGTAGCTTGGGCTACTTGGAAAAACCTAGAATAGATCCCTAATCCGTCTTTGTTTATCATTCGAATCAAAAATTCCTTTTTCTTTATTCAATCTGTTTTACCTTCCTTATATGTATCATTTTTCAATCTATGTATTAATATAATCTATAGTATTCTTATAGAATAAGAAAAAATAAAGATAATAAACTGCGGATTCTTTCTTTCTCCTCCATTCTTACGTTTCCATATTAAAGTGTAGTTTTGTTACTTAAATTTAATAATATTAATCTAATATGCCGATTGGTGTTCCAAAAGTACCTTACCGGATTCCCGGAGATGAAGAAGCGACTTGGGTTGACTTATACAATGTTATGTATCGAGAAAGAACACTTTTTTTAGGTCAAGAGATTCGTTGCGAGATCACGAATCATATTACGGGTCTCATGGTATATCTCAGTATAGAAGATGGAATTAGCGATATTTTTTTGTTTATAAACTCTCCCGGCGGATGGCTAATCTCAGGAATGGCAATTTTTGATACGATGCAAACGGTGACACCAGACATATATACAATATGCCTTGGAATAGCTGCATCCATGGCCTCCTTTATTCTGCTTGGAGGAGAACCCACCAAGCGTATAGCATTCCCTCACGCTAGGATTATGCTTCACCAACCTGCTAGTGCTTATTATCGGGCAAGGACACCTGAATTTTTACTAGAAGTGGAAGAATTACACAAAGTTCGCGAAATGATCACAAGGGTTTATGCACTAAGAACAGGCAAGCCTTTTTGGGTTGTATCCGAAGACATGGAAAGGGATGTTTTTATGTCAGCAGACGAAGCAAAAGCTTATGGACTTGTCGATATTGTAGGGGATGAAATGATTGACGAGCACTGCGATACCGATCCAGTGCGGTTTCCAGAAATGTTTAAGGATTGGTAGGGGCTGGACTTCTTGTAAATTTATTTCAAATTGTAAATTTATTTCAAACCTAAATTCGGGTTTTATGCGATTTTATAGAAAATAGAAATACTTCATGATGATGAATCCGCAGGTTAAGATCGATCTAAACCAATCCATTTTTTTCTATATACATACGACATGCCGACAGTTAAACAACTTATTAGAAATGCAAGACAGCCAATACGAAATGCTAGAAAAACGCCTGCGCTTAAGGGGTGTCCTCAGCGTCGAGGAACATGTGCTAGGGTGTATGTGCGACTCGTTCAGATCATGAGTTCAAACAAATAAGACAATTTTGGAAGTATCCATGATCAGTACCAATGAATAGGGTAGAGCTTCTCTATCCTAGATTTCTATGGTATATGGAATTTCTGGTTTCCTTTGGTGCAAATCCAATCATCTAGATTGGAATTAGAAGAAGCAATTCCCCCATTGGTAGCAAATGGTTATCTATTAAGCGGAGGAAATAGTAATAAAACGAAAAAGGCTTATGCTCCTTTATCTTAAAAGAACGGACTAAAGGGTCAGCTATTAAGCCAACTTTCATAATTAAATACCGTCACTGTATGAATAACTCTTATTGTGAAAAGAGCTATTTACTCTATAATGGATAGGTAGAGCCAAAGAATGTGAACTATACAAGTTCACAATACCTTTTGATGAAATGAAAGAGAGGGCTCCGGTGTATAGAGAGGGCCTCACCGTTTAAAAGGAAACCATAGAAACGATGGAACCCACTGTTTTTTTAGTATGGTTATAGAATTTGTTATTTCTATGCGAAATAACTGAAGGGAATAGAATAAAAAATCGTGGTTGGGAAGGTTATAGTAGCAAAAGCCGTTGGAATTAATATTTTATATATCGGAATAATCCGTTTTGTTATTAATGGGAAAAGGGACGGTTAAAACAAGAGAAATCATTAGTTATTCATTAAGGTTAATTTGATTCAATGACCAGAGTTCCGCGAGGATATGTAGCTCGGAGACGACGAACAAAAATGCGTTCATTTGCCTCAAACTTTAGAGGTGCTCATTTAAGACTTAATCGAATGATTACTCAACAAGTAAGAAGAGCTTTTTTTTCTTCTCATCGAGATAGAGGCAGGCAAAAGAGGGATTTTCGTCGTTTGTGGATCACTCGGATAAACGCGGCAACACGGATATATAAAGTATTCGATAGTTATAGTTTCGATAGTTATAGTAAATTAATACACAATCTGTATAAGAAGGAATTAATTCTTAATCGTAAAATGCTTGCACAAGTAGCTGTATCAAATCCAAATAATCTTTACACGATTTCTAATAAAATAAAAACCATCAATTAAAGGAGAAAAAAGTAATATACAGGAATAATTAAAAATGAATTCCCGGAGAAGGAACTCCGGGAAGATACAATAAATTAAGATTACCAAGAATCAAAACAGGATTACTTTATATAATATGAGTCTTACCTTTTTGAATAAAACATCAACAATCGGAACTTCAGTTTCGATTGTTGTTTCTTAAATTCTGGTTGGAGTTTCTTAAGTTTCGATTGGAATTGGACTTTTGTGTTAATTGAGGAATATGTCTATTTTTTCTGTTTCTAGGGCCAGTAATTATTGAAATTGACTGGGCTTGAAATTGCTTCTCATTTTCATAGTTACGAAATGGTAAGAAAGATAAAATACGAGCCTGTTTTATAGCAAGAGTAATTAATCGTTGTTGTTTCAAGGTTAATCTATTTATTCGTCTGGATAATATTTTTCCTTGTTCACTAATAAATCGATTAATTAAACTCATGTTTCTATAATCAATTCGATCCCCCGGGCCAATTCGAGAACGCTTACGAAAAGGTTGTTTAGATTTACGAAAAGGTTGTTTGGATTTACGAAAGGGTTGTTTGGATTTACGAAAGGGTTGCTTAGATTTACGAAAAGGTTGTTTAGATATATACATGATTTATTCCTTATTTTATTTGAAAATTGGCAAAAAAGGATTTCTTTATTTTATTCATTCTGGATCCAGAAGTAAGTAGTCTTTCTTTGGTCCATATATTATTATATTCATATACTAAATATATAAATATAATAAAAATCCTCTATACATATGAAATAATATCTACCTAAAACCAGATGAGTTGATTTTAATTTTGTTTTCTATCTATGTTTTATATATTAAATAAGAAGTTCTTACTCTTTTTGTTCTTTGGAAAAATCGAGCACACGATGCTCCTATTTCTTTATTTCGTTATGAGTCGTATGCTTGCGACAATAACGACAAAATTTTCTTAATTCTAATTGTCCGGGTGTATTGTGACGATTCTTTTGAGTACTATATCTAGAAATTCCCGTCGATTCCTTATTGGTACCCTTTCGAACACAACTGATACATTCCAAAATAACTCCGATTCTAACACCTTTGTCCTTGGCCATGAACCTCCTTTCCTTTTTGGATCGACTTAACTTAATTCTTATATCTATTCCTTTATTCTTCTATTTTGGATCCGAAGAAGAAGAATAAAATCCATAGAAGTTTCTAACTAAAAATGTGATTTCTAATTCTAAATATTTTGTTGTAATTCTTCGAATTCTCTAACGAATCCAATAGAATAAAAAATAGAGAAATAATTAAAAAATACAATCCTTGTCGAATTAGCAAGGATTTTGCTTCGAAATCCTTTCATTTAAGTAGCAACCCCAGTCCTAGCCTCTTTCTATGCTCTGATTTGTTGTGAGGCCTGACTTAACTTGCATACCCTTTTTAATTAAATTTGTGTTTTCTAAAAAGGGATTTACCGAATTTTTCATGATCCTGAGGTTCGACCCAATCCATCTTTTCTTTCTTTTTGCTTCGTATACTAAAAAAGGATTGAAGGAATATTTTCGTCATGTGAAATTCTATCTCTCGCATAGGAATAACTAGAATTAAAAAAAAGGGAATGACAAAGCATCTGGGAATAAACGATTAATTTCTATCAATAAACCCGCTAAAACCCCAAACCATAGAGTACTTAGCACGGGTGCTACAGAGAGATATGTTTTTATATCCCGCATTGAAAATCCTCCTTCCTTATTGGAATACATATATGATCAGATACTTTTGCCCAAGATAGTTTGTATTTCTTAAATTCGTAACTAAAAAAAGAAATACAATATTATATATATAAAATGAACCATATAGACGAAATTTTCCTATACCTAAAAAAGATGACCCTTCCTCCTATACATTACTAAGGAATAGTAATCTTTCTTTTATAGGTGAAATTTGATTGGATTTTAGATGTATACCCTTCCTTGATTATATGAGACCAAAAACAAGAAATGACAAGCAAGAAATGACAAGAAAGTTCTATATAGATAGAGAAATAGAAGAAAATTACAATGTGGAAAACAAGAAAGGAATTGTGTACAATGGCATTGTACAACAATTTGGAAAAGGGATGTAGCGCAGCTTGGTAGCGCGTTTGTTTTGGGTACAAAATGTCACAGGTTCAAATCCTGTCATCCCTACCTATTCCTTCTCTCTTCTTTATGGGCAATATCGGGGAGATCGATTAAAGTGGGTATAACTTGAATTTGTGAATACTATACGTAACGTACGTGAAACACGTTAGGAATTTGCTTTTTGAAAGCGCTCTTAGTTCAGTTTGGTAGAACGCGGGTCTCCAAAACCCGATGTCGTAGGTTCAAATCCTACAGAGCGTGATTCCATCTGTTTTATGCCGAAACAGAGTAAAATAACTTAAAAAAAAAAAACAAAGTCGAATTGCAACTCCACTTTGACCTCCTCTCTGGTCTGGAGGAGGTCAATCAAAAAAGAAATGTTACTCAATCAAAGATCCAACTGATCCCCACGCCTGTATTGCAAATACGCAGTCACGAATAATCCCGCTAAAGTAATAGGAATTAGGCCTAAGACGATTCCAAAAAGAAAAACTTCAATCATTTCTATTTGTTCGAGGGGCTAAAAAAAAGAGGTACGATCTATCTCTAAATAATAGTCTAAATTATCCACGAATCTCAATGACCAAGAAAAGAATTGGTGATTAGTGCGGAAAAGAGTCCTAGAATACTAGGAATACAAAAGATTTTTCTTTTCTTCTTTTCTGACTTATTCATTCAATTCATTTCAAATAAGACGTATCAAATAAGACCTATCTTGTTCAAGCCAATAAATAGAGCTGGAGTTATAGTTAAAGCAGCCAGTAGAAAACCGAAATAACTAGTTATAGTAAGCATGAAGGGGTTAAATTCCATTTATTTTTTCACTACACTACATATGTTGATAAAGCACTTACCTAAGTTATGGAAAATTTCGAATTCATCGGTTATTTTAGATAATACTAAAAAACAAGATAGAGTGAGATACAAAAGTATAAAAGAAAATAGATTCATCAGATGGGACATGAATCCCTAATTCCGAATCAAAAGATTTGTTGTGGAATCTATCAGGTAAGTAAAGTAATAATATTAAGAACTAGATCATCTAACCCCGTTGAAAAATAAAATAGGATTTTTTTGGGGGGGGTCGAGTGAAAGAGAAATAAAGAATGGAATTTTAAAAAAGCTCTTTCTATTTCGGATTATTTAGTTTTCAATAGGATTTCATCCTCTTTTTG